TGAGCGTTTCTTATCACAACCCTTCTTTGTGGCAGAAGTCTTTACTGGTTCTCCAGGGAAATATGTTGGTCTCGCAGAAACAATTCGGGGGTTTCAATTCATCCTTTCCGGAGAATTAGACGGTCTTCCCGAGCAGGCCTTTTATTTGGTGGGTAACATCGATGAAGCTACCGCAAAAGCTATGAACTTAGAAGAGGAGAGCAAATTGAAGAAATGACCTTAAATCTTTGTGTACTGACTCCTAATCGAATGATTTTGGATTCCGAAGTGAAAGAGATTATTTTATCTACTAATAGTGGACAAATTGGCGTATTACCAAACCATGCCCCCATTGCCACGGCTGTAGATATAGGTCTTTTGAGAATACGACTAAACGATCGATGGTTAACGGTGGCTCTTATGGGCGGTTTCGCTAGAATAAGTAATAATGAGATCACCATTTTAGGAAATAGTGCGGAAATTAGTACTGACATTGATCCACAAGAAGCTCAACAAACTCTTGAAATTGCTGAAGCTAACTTGAGTAGAGCTGAGGGTAAGAGACAAGCAATTGAGTCAAATCTAGCTCTCAGACGAGCTAGGACACGAGTAGAAGCTGTCAAAGTGATTTCCTATTCGTAATTCGTAGTCAAAATAAAAAGACACTACACACTAAATTTTGATTCCACAATTTGAACACAATGAAGTCTAATCTTATTAATCTGATGATAGAACGAAAAAAAGAGGATGGGTAGAAAAACTTATTAGATACCATGGAATCCGGTACCTAATAAGTTCTACCTACTATTGGATTTGAACCAATGACTCCCGCCGTATGAAAGCAATACTCTAACCACTGGGTTAAGTAGGCCATTTATCACCATAAGAAAGGGTCTCCATCACTTCACTTCGATGAATTATAGGTAAAGTAGGCTTTCTAAGCAATATCAATCTTTTACCAGTAAACGTAAACGGATCTTAGAGTTATCATGGGGGACTATGGGATACCCTTCTTGACAAGAAATTGTCTCTATGTTAAAATAGTTATGACAAGGGCTATAGCTCAGTTAGGTAGAGCACCTCGTTTACACGTGCGCCAATGCTTTTCAAGGAAACCTATTATGCAATGACCATAGTTGATCTTTTTGAGAAGTTGATGTCTTACTCCGTAGATTCGAGAGAACAAGAGAAAAATAGCCTGACAAATATTTGGTTTGATACGATTCAGGTGCGAATTCCGATGCCAAATCAAATAGAACCTGCCATTGTAAGGTAAATTGCCCAGTCCATTCAATGCCAGGCATAATGAGTATAAGGATCTCAAAAGAACCTCTTTTCGTCCTATGAGCTTTGAGGTGTATAAAGTCTCATATTGGACTCTTGCAGCGGAGCGATAGAGACTGCATTTCACTTAGGTTGATCTAGGCCGAAGGCAGACCTAAATAAAGGTAACCCTTCTTTGAAACACTTTGGTATTGCTCCTATATCAGGATACAAATAATGAATCAGAGCACATGGAGCCATCTCATTATCTTCTTATCTTTCTGTCAAGAAAAATATGCAAGAAAAATATGGTGAACTAACTGATCTTTACATCAGTTGATGAAAGAGCCCAATGCAACAAAATGCATGTTGGGTCTTTGAAACAGTTCAAATCATTTTGATATTAATAAGTTAAATCTGTCTTACCGAGAAGGTCTACGGTTCGAGTCCGTATAGCCCTAATACATTCTTTTTTTGTTTTGTATAGAAATTTTAGTAGTAGTAAGTAGTAACAAGAAAAGAAACACAACAATTCATTCCAACGGTCCCAATTAGTATTTGTAAAATATCGAAATACCCATCTCTCTTCATCCACTTTCATGAATGAATTACATATAATATTTTTCCTCTTTTCCTGCCCATAATCAAAGAATTAGTGATACACTTTTTTTTTTGTATACCCAATTCCAGTCAATTTATGAAATTAAAATTAGGACATAATCCTGTCTGAAGACTTCAACCTGACCCAAGCAAATCCAATCCTAAGTCGCATGGATCTAGACCTATTCTTTTCTTGATTTTTAGTATTTGTAAAAGCCCTCTGATTAATCACTTTTTGGTGTAACAACAAACCTAAGAGATTCTATCTTTTTGTTTAAAAGAGAATGTAGGGCTCATTCATTATCCCTAAATCCATCAATGTTCTTTCTTCTATATTCTAAGAGTGGAGTGAGTTTGGGAATTTTGTCTGTCGAGTTGTTCAATAATGTTTGATTCTTTCTATTAGAAGTATCTTATGTTATGTCGATCGCTCATGATTCTGTCGAATCTACCGCTTTGTGCTATCTTTCATTGTGTAGGTTTGCTATAAAAATAGAACAAAACTTTTTCTTGTAGCGAAACCTAACCCATAGGTTGGTCTTACGAAGTTTTATTGACGTAACAAAACAAAAAGGCTTTTTTGTTCATTCCAAAACGCGATTTTAGTACTATATTCATAATTCATATTTCATATCATAAAAATAAAGAAATAAAAGACTCTATTTATTATTTCTCTTTTTTATTTTTCTTTCAATTTCTTTTTTTTTTTCTTATTATTAATTGAATTGTAAATTGAATTTGTAATTTATTTATTGAATTATGAAATTCAAGATGCTCATTGAATGATAATAAACCCCCTTTTTATTTATACAACACGACTACAGATTTCATTTCAATCAATAAGCATCTTGACATTCCCTTCTATATGAAACAGAGTAACTTGAATTTCATTCGTATTGTGGGTGGGTTAAAAGAAAAAAAGGCTTTCATTGCTATTCCCCAATTGGGGAGATAAAATCTAAATTTCGTATGAGCAGAAACAATAGGATAACTCAAAAGAGTTCTGCACCATAAACTTTGTACCGCGCACATCGCTTAGTGCGAACCCCAGAAAGTAACTTGAGCAAGAGTGATAAAAAAATGGGAAACATGAAAGAAAAGACAGAAGAGACAAAATGAAAAAGAAAGTAAAGAATATCTATCTCGATACGTCTCAGTCTCAATTAATTTCATTCATTTGTATGAGGTCTGAATATCTAATCTATCCGATCCATTATTTACGTGTCAGGAACCAGATTTGAACTGGTGACACGAGGATTTTCAGTCCTCTGCTCTACCAACTGAGCTATCCCGACCATTTCCCGTTCATCATCCTAGCAAAGTACTTTTATCTATGTCAATGAAAAGAACTAAAAAAGTCTTAACAAAGAGGGACCTAGCCCCCGAATTTCTTAGTTCTTCAAAAAGAAGATTTTGTTTGGAAATGCAAGGATAATGATATGGACTGTGAATGATTCAATAACGGAGATTCCTTGAACATATATGTTCATTTGTACAGGTATCATACTATACAAATGAAATTGTATTGGAAGAAGATACGAGGATTTCTATTTTGATCCAGTTGTGAAAGAACTGAGTGAATGGAATGAAATTCCATTTTGTTTGAACTAAACCACAGATGCAAAAAAAAGAGGATGAGGATAAATAAAGAGTGAGGAAATAAAAAGGGCTTTTTCTTGGGGATAGAGGGACTTGAACCCTCACGATTTTCAAATTCGACGGATTTTCCTCTTACTATAAATTTCATTGTTGTCGGTATTGACATGTAAAAAGGGACTCTCTCTTTATTCTTGTCCAATTAATCTTCAAAAGATCTATCAAACTCTGGTTTGATTCTTTTTCCAACTTCAATTTTTCATAGATTTATAGAAATATTCTTCTATTCTATTAATAGAAGCTATTAATAGAAGAATAATAGAATGAATATATAGTATATATTCAGAATCTAATTCTTAAGAGAATCTAATCTAATCTAATAGATTTGGGTTGTGATTAATCATTTGCGTATATCAGTATGTATACGTAACGGAGTCAATTTCATTCGTTAGAACAGCTTCCATTGAGTCTCTGCACCTATCCCTTTTATTCTCATTTTCCATTTTTTTCTTAAAAAAAAAGATTTGGCTCAGGATTGCCCATTTTTAGTTCCAGGGTTTCTCTGAATTTGGAAGTTACCACTTAGCAGGTTTCCATACCAAGGCTCAATCCAATCAAGTCCGTAGCGTCTACCAATTTCGCCATATCCCCCTTTGCTTTGAGACAAAGGATCCAGTTGGAATTCCTTCCAACTCTTTCATTGATCGTGGCACTCTTGAATTCATTAGGTAATGATTCCTATATTGAAGAAGTGTATGCTGCTATTTTCTTTTTTGTCCACCCTCTACAATATATTCTTATATTCTATCATTTCATCTCTATTGGATGAACCCTATTTGTTTCAATCCGAAATGATTCTATCATTGATGTATCCGCAATTCAATATGGATAGATATATCCCACATATATCTATGGCTTTCTTACTCCTTTATTTTTGAAGTGCAGTTTAAAATAGTAGAACGGTCGATTCTTTTTTTTGCCCTCTTTTCTATAATGATAGAATCTAAATTTCTCTCGTTTTGAGTCATTTATTTCCATTATTCAAATATAAATCAATAGAAATAGAATAGGAATAGGATTCTCTTTTAACTATTTATCTATTAGGATTTAGAATATAGATAGTTTCGTTACGCAAAATTGAGATTTCTAGTTCCACGATTAGAATGATACCATTCTAATGATCATAAATGAATTATTCAGAATATGATTTGAATTATTATCAAATGAAATGATCCTAATATTATTGAAGATTGAATTTCAGATTTGATTTATTGTATTGATTTCATATTCATATTAATTATTATCATAATAGTAATAATAGTAAGAATTGAAATTTCAATAATAAATAAATGAAAAAAAAAAGAAGAAGAATCAATAGGTTCTAGTTAAGATCCGATAGTTTCCTTTATTCTGTATTCCTATACACTTTGCTCTTATTCTTATATAGGCCTGCTTAGCTCAGAGGTTAGAGCATCGCATTTGTAATGCGATGGTCATCGGTTCGATTCCGATAGCCGGCTCTTTTTCTTTATCAATTTTTTTCTTTCCATGATTTAAAATCTCTGCTCTCGCTTTCTTTAAATGTGGGTTCACCTATGTATGTGGGTTCACCTATGTATTATGTCATGGTAACTTTCAGCTATAACTATGAATAAAAGAGTTGACTAGAACAATTAGATCTCTAAAGAAGGAATTGGAAAACGTAGCCTTCACTTAAATTTTCTATATATACAAAAAATCCGAATATTGATAAAATTTCTTTTGTTCTATTCTGTTTTATAGGATTTTAGTAGATTGATAGATTCATTTTTGCTTTGCTGATCCTTTAGTTTAGTCTGAATTTAGATTTTTTTGTCAAATGAAAGTGAATCAAAAAGGAGCCTTTATATGTCTCGTTACCGAGGACCTCGTTTCAAAAAAATACGCCGGCTGGGGGCTTTACCAGGACTAACTAGTAAAAGACCCAGATCCAGAAGTGATCTTCAAACCCAATTGCGCTCTGGAAAAAGATCGCAATATCGTATTCGTTTAGAAGAGAAACAGAAATTGCGTTTTCATTATGGTCTGACAGAGCGACAATTACTGAAATATGTGCATATTGCTGGAAAAGCCAAAGGGTCAACAGGCCAGGTTTTACTACAACTACTTGAGATGCGTTTGGATAACATCCTTTTTCGATTAGGTATGGCTTCGACCATTCCTGGAGCCAGACAATTAGTTAACCATAGACACATTTTAGTTAATGGTCATATAGTGGATATACCAAGTTATCGTTGCAAACCTCGAGATATTATTACTCCGAAGGATAAAGAAAGATCAAAAGCTCTGATTCAAAATTATCTTGTTTCATCCCCCCACGGGGAATTGCCAAATCATTTGACTATTGACTCCTTACAATATAAAGGATTTGTAAATCAAATAATAGATAGTAAATGGATCGGCCTGAAAATAAATGAGTTGTTGGTCGTAGAATATTATTCTCGTCAGACTTGATTCTAACGAAAATAACAAGGTTCATACAATTTTGACTCCTTTCACTGAAATAAATAGAGTACCTTGTGCCCTGTCTCATTCACGTATCACAAAAGGATTGGCAATAGGATTCTTTTTCTTTTTTCTTCTTTTCAATACAACATCCTTTTTATTTTCTATTTATATTTTACCTATCACAGGGATTTAATTAGGGATAGAGAATCTCTATCAAATAAGGGTTTTACTTTTAGAATAATTATATCAATTCTTATTTTATTTGATACATTGTAGTCGGTAACTCGGTAACGTGGATGAATGAAAAGAAAAGGAGAGAGGGGGATTCGAACCCTCGGTAAACAAAAGTATACATAGCAGTTCCAATGCTACGCCTTGAACCACTCGGCCATCTCTCCTACAGAATTTTATTCTTCACCAAAACTCGAATGAATAGCGAGTCATTCATCTTAATTGTAGTACAGGTATGACCGCCCGATGGTTCCATAAGAAGCAATTTTTTCCAATTTACTATTTTACTATTTATCAAAAAAAGCTTCTTTCATCAGCTACTCCATTGATCTATACCAAATCAAAACTTCTGGAGTTATCAAAATCCATAGGAAACTTGGTTATTTAACTTAAATGAAATAGTAATAGTCATTGGTTTACTACGAAATTGGAATGAAATCTAATCTAATTCAACTATTTCATTTCATTTTTGTCCAAAAGAGAGACACAAAATTTTTCCAATTAGTCTGTTTTTATGTTATTTTGTACTGTACAATTCCTTTTTTGTGGGATCTTTTTCCCGAAGGGAGATGAGAAAAATTATAGAAGGAATTGCTAATTATGCCTAGATCTCGAATAAATGGAAATTTTATTGATAAGACTTCTTCGATTGTAGCCAATATTTTATTACGAATAATTCCGACAACTTCAGGAGAAAAAAGGGCATTTACCTATTACAGAGATGGTGCGATTTGATTTTTTTCTTATTTTTTTACCCCTAAGTTTTATGAGAAAAAGAACGTAGTTTAGGAATAGAAAAAAACAAATTAGTTAAAAAAACCCACGCTTGGTGAAGGTGAAGTTTGGAGATAGAGCAATTCCTTCTGTCGTGTATCCTCGATTGGTGCAGCCTTAGATGCTTCAATTATAGATTTTAGTATTGAGCGAAAGGTTACATCTATAGGTTCTTTATTGGAGGTCAATCCTACTTTATTTAGTGCCAATAGGTGGCATCGGGGAAAAAGCACTACACCTAGGAATCAACAACACAAAAACTTTGTTTCTAAAAAACCCTTTTCCTTATCGGTATCGGGACTAAAAAGAATGGTTGGGAAAACAAAGATCCATCTCATTCGTACTTTTGGTACCCGTATAACCATCAAAGACCGTTGAAGTGACTAATTCCTGGAAATATTAAGCGTTGAGTACAAAGAAATTTTTGGAGTTACCATTTCTATCTAGCACTAATACGATTGCTGTTAAGAAAAAACCTCTTGTGGGAAGGCTGGCTAGAAATTTCTTGTAAAAATACCAGCTCCTGTGAGTTCATAATTAGAATAGTGAAATTTTGATTACATGAATTAT